TATATCCCAATTTCACCCATTGAATATGCCTTGGGTGTCATTATGACAATGACATTTTCATTTTTTCTTCAAATAAAAAAAATAAAAAGGAGTAAACATATGCGACTTATCACCTTTGTTCTATCAGGTGTTCTTTTAATTATTCAATGCAGACAATTGGTTAGCCTGATAACAACTCGACCAACAGCAATAGTGGAACAAATAAAGCTACAAGAGAAAACGTTATCGGAAATAAAAACACGCTTCGAAGAAGAAGTCGACGCAAAGGTACAAGAAGCTGCAAGGCAATCTGGAGTGGACGTGGTCCCAGTCCCAGTACGCGTCAAATATCGCTACTATGGAAAACTTCCAGACGAGATCCATATTGACTTTAGACTTGAAGTTGAGTATAAGTCTCGATCGACTGAGATGGAAAATAAGAAACAAATTGACAATTAGTTTGGATTTCCCTACAAATTATATGTTATATGGAGAAAAAAAATGAAGTTTATTTTGATGCTACTTTTTAGAGAAAGTCTGAGAATAGTGATACATGGGGTGTGGAGATACCTGATGATTTATATCATATTAAGAGATATCGTTAGAAAGATCTTATGTAAAAAATAAGAATCACTTGGATTTGTCAATATTAATTCAAGATCAAAAATAGAATTCTTTCTATAGGGTTATAGCAAATAGTATAGGCAAAAATCGAATTTTAAAAGGCCTATGGATCAAAAGAAATAATGGGTTAGTCTAGTTCGATTAGGTAGGAATTGAATTCCTACCTAATCGAACTTTATAAACTAAAAAAAATTAATAAAAAAATAGATACATAAAATAAGTAAAAGAAGATATAAGAAGAGATACGCCCCCCACCTATGTATTTAATTATTTCTGCTACAAAAAAACTTGAAAGCCCAATAACGTTCGTAATTCCATCAATTACTTGTTTATCAAAAAAATGAGTTAGGTCAGCTAATCCTCTTATACCTCTAGTTAAGGTTTTTGCGTAAAAAACGTCTATATAACCTCGATTATATGACCAATTATATATTCCATTTATTATTGGATCACAGATAATTCGACTCGGCCCCTTTTTAACAAATAAATTGATTAAGTGAAAATTATGAAAATAGGAATAAGCGGGCCCATATAAAGTGGACGCTATAAATATTCCTAAAGAAGCTATACTGACCGAAAAAATTGCGTTTATAAAAAATTCATACCAATCAAACCAACTGTTAGAATTTGAATGTAGAAAGTTTATCGATGGAGTTAACCATCTTGATAAAATATCAGACCCTTCGTAACCAAAAGGAATTCCGATGAATCCAACGAGCAAAGTAAATAAGACCAATAAAAGAAGTGGTAATAACATAGTATTGTCCGATTCATAAGGATACGCGGAAATTATTTTATTGGCAAAATTTTTAATAATAAAAGGCCGCCTCATATCTCGTACTCCATTATAATTAATATTAATTGGACACGCTTTTTTCGAAATAAAGGAAGCCTTTTCTTTATTATTCATTGTTGAAAAAATACAACTATTTTTTATCAGTTCCGGCTCCCTTTTTCCCCATATAGATATTGAATAGAATGCATTATTTTTTTTGCCACTGTAATTTTGAAAATTAACGTTTAAGTGTCCCTCAAAAGTAAGTAAATAAATCCTAAACATATAAAATGCGGTTAATCCCGCTGTGAAACAAGCAATTATGGCGAAAATCGGTGAATACAACCAGCTATCGTTAAGAATTTCGTCCTTGGACCAAAAACAAGCAAGGGGTGGGATGCCGCAAAGAGAAAGTGTACCTAATAAAAATGAAGTTTTTGTAATTGGCACATATTTTGTTAAACCACCCATCAGAGCCATGTTTTGGCTTTTATCTGGAGAATATCCAACAATGGTTTCCATTGAATGAATAATGGATCCAGATCCTAAAAACAATAATGCTTTCGAATAGGCATGTGTGATTAAATGAAATAAAGCAGCTCGATAAGACCCCATACCTAAAGCTAACATAATATAGCCCAGTTGAGACATTGTAGAATAGGCTAAACTTCTTTTAATGTCTCTTTGAGAAAGAGCCAAAGTAGCTCCCAATAGTATTGTTATTATACCCACGAAAGAAATTATATTCATTATGGAAGGTATGGCTGTAAAAAGAGGAAAAAGTCGAGCTACAAGAAAAATTCCCGCTGCTACCATAGTAGCAGCATGTATAAGAGCCGAAATAGGAGTAGGGCCTTCCATGGCATCGGGTAACCATACATGGAGGGGGAATTGCGCAGATTTAGCAACGGTACCCACAAATAATAGAAAAGCACACAAAATAAGAAATAAAGAACCGGTCTCATTATTATCAACCAAATTATTGGCTATTTCGAACAAATCCCGAAATTCAAAACTTCCTGTTATCCAATAAAGACCTAAGATTCCTAAAAATAAACCAAAATCCCCTACACGATTAGTTACAAAGGCTTTTTGACAAGCACTTGCCGCAAGGGGTCGTGTGAACCAAAAACCTATTAATAGATAGGAACACATTCCAACTAATTCCCAAAAAATATAAATTTGTATCAAATTGGAACTAGTAACTAATCCCAGCATGGAAGCATTAAAAAAACTCATATAAGCAAAAAATCTCAAATAGCCTCGATCATGAGACATATAGTTATCACTATAAATAAGAACCATTATCCCAACAGTAGTAATTAATATTAACATAATGGAAGTAAGCGAATCTATTAAGTGGCCAAAATCTAATGAAAAATCATTAGTGATAGCCCAAGACACTACATATTGGTACATAGGACTGCCGTTTATTTGCCGAATAGACAGATCGGCTGAAAAAATCATAACAAGACTCAGTAATAAAACACTAGGAAAAGCCCATATACGACGAATATTTTTTGTTGCCGAAGGAACAAGGAGAAGTCCCAACCCTATTGCTATAGGAACTGGAAGGGGAACAAAGGGTATGATCCACGCATATTGATATGTATCTTCCATAATAAAACTTTTTATAATTTATTATTAATTAATTGTTTAGTTGTTTCCGATTCACCAGCTCTTATATATTTATATTTCATTTCGAAAATAATATAAAAAAGGACTCAAATAGAATTTACAATTCTTATTTGAATTTCAAATATCTAAACTAAATAAGCATAAATAGGTTATAATTGGCCAAATGAAAAGATTAAGGCAATGTCAAAAAGTTCTTACTTAATTTGATTTTACTTATTAACTAAGATATTTATTAAAATAGAGATATTTTCAACCATTTCATTATTACAATACAATAATTTAGATTCAAAAACCAAGTAAAAAGTTATAAAAATAAATAAATACTTAATTCTGATATGAATCGTACGCCAATAACTGAACCTGAGAAACATAAAATAAAGAGGCCGCATTATTTTAGTTAATTTTTGAGAAATCAGTATTCTGAATCATTAATTGGTTGATTGTGAACTAGCTCGTTATGAAACTGATTGGGTTTTTTATAATACTTCCAATAAACAACTTATGTTTGTGGTAAACTCCATGATATCTACCGATTACCGATTTCTTACTCATCACTTTAGTTCGCGCAGAACTGGAATAATATAATAATCCAATATATTTATATATATTTTCATTTCAGAAAAAAAAATAAATCATCGGGGTATAAAAAATTTTTAAGTTATGTACATAGGTTGAGAACAGAACTAGCGAGTTACAATTCTTCGATTACATAAGCACTTAAACCACACTAAAATTTAGTTAATGATTATTGAACGTTCAAATAGGAATTTGAGCTATATTGAAAATATTTCTTGCATTGAATTACCCCCCCCCTTCAATCTCGACGATTGACGATGAATGAGCTATTATGATTTCGAGCAAGCCGCTATGGTGAAATCGGTAGACACGCTGCTCTTAGGAAGCAGTGCTAGAGCATCTCGGTTCGAGTCCGAGTAGCGGCATCTTATAAAAAAATAAAATACTAGTAAAATGTAAAATAAATACTAGAATAACCCCTATAATGTAATGTATAGAATTCAATTCCGAGTTTCCATTCTTTTGTTGGAGGACATCCCCTTTTTAGGATTTTTTATGATATTTTTAACTTTAGAGCATATATTAACTAACATTTCTTTGTCGATTGTTTCAATTTTAATCACGATTTATTTGATGAGATTATTAGACGATGAAATCATCGGCCTATATGATTCGTCGAAAAAAGGAATGGTAGCTACTTTTTTATGTATAACGGGATTATTAGTTATTCGTTGGATTTATTCGGGACATTTACCCTTAAGTAATTTATATGAATCATTAATGTTCCTTTCATGGAGTTTCTTCATTATTCATATGGCTCCCTATTTTAGGAACCATGAAATTTTCAATGCAATAACTGCACCAAGTGCTATTTTTACCCAAGGATTTGCTACTTCAGGTCTTTTAACTGGAATGCATCAATCCACAATATTAGTACCTGCTCTACAATCACAGTGGTTAATGATGCATGTAAGTATGATGGTATTGAGCTATGCAGCTCTTCTGTGTGGATCATTATTATCAGTAGCTCTGCTAGTCATTACATTTCGAAATAATATAGATTCGAAATATAAAAGCAATCTTTTAATGATTGGCCCCTTTTCCTTTGGAAAAATCCAATACGTGAATGAAATAAGCAATGTTTTACAAAATAATTGTTTTATTTCGTTTAAAAATTATCACAGATATCAAATAATTCAGCAACTGGATTGTTGGAGTTCTCGTGTCATTAGTCTTGGATTTATATTTTTAACCGTCGGCATTCTTTCGGGAGCAGTATGGGCTAATGAAGCTTGGGGATCATATTGGAGTTGGGACCCAAAAGAAACTTGGGCATTTATTACTTGGACAATATTCGCAATTTATTTACATACTAGAACAAATGAAAATTTGCAAGGCTCAAATTCTGCAATTGTGGCTTCTATGGGATTTTTTATAATTTGGATATGCTATTTTGGAGTAAATCTATTAGGAATAGGGCTGCATAGTTATGGTTCATTCATATTAACATCGAATTGAATAAAAGACCTTATGAATACAATACGCAGTACATACAAATAGAATCGATAACAAGAGTTTGTATGAGTTTTTGAGAAGCGTTTGAATCAATATTCATTTGATTGAAGCGCTTCTCAAAAGCTACACAAGTAGCTAATTATATTATTATATTTTTAGACATTATAAAATGAAATTATAATCATTTTTTTTTACTAAAAAAAAGAAGGAAAAAGTATTTATTTAGGTTTAAGTTTCATTGTACAACGAACTATCAAAAAAATGATTCTTTTTCTATCTTTTTATTTTATATGTCTTCTTATTAATGAAAATTATCTATAAAAGTAATTAGATAGAACAGCTTCTACCTTGTCAATTGATAGTGAGAGAACTAAATCCGGGTAAACCCCAATACCTATTACGGGCAGAAAGATACAGATTGAAACAAATAGTTCTCGCGGCCCAGAATCCCAAAAATGATAATTTGGAGAATGAAATTGCTTATATCCATAGAACATCTGTCGTAACATAGATAATGAATAAATAGGAGTTAATATCATTCCGATCGCGGTTACAAAAGTTATTAGTATTTTTGGCATTAAAAGATATTTTTGGCTTGTAATTAGTCCAAAAAATACTATCAATTCCGCAACAAACCCGCTCATTCCAGGCAATGCAAGAGAAGCCATCGAGAAGCTACTGAACATTGTAAATATTTTTGGCATTGGAATAGCTATTCCTCCCATTTCGTCGAGATAAACAAGACGTATTCGATCGTAACTCGTTCCCGCCAAGAAAAAAAGCGCAGCACCAATAAATCCATGAGAGATCATTTGTAAAATCGCCCCGTTGAGCCCCGTATCAGTTATAGAACCGATTCCTATAATTATGAAACCCATATGAGATACAGAGGAATAGGCAATTCTCTTTTTTAAATTGCGTTGGCCCGAAGATGTTGAAGCTGCATAGATTATTTGAATTGCGCCTACTATCATCAACCAGGGGGAAACCATAGAATGGGCGTGGGGTAATAATTCCATATTGATCCGAACCAAGCCATATGCTCCCATTTTTAATAGGATTCCGGCTAAAAGCATACATGTACTATAATGTGCTTCTCCATGTGTATCTGGTAACCATGTATGTAGGGGTATAATCGGCAATTTGACAGCATAAGCAAAAAGAAATCCAAAATAGAAGATTATTTCCAATGCCATAGGATACGATTTATTGGCTGATGTTTCAAAATTTAATGTTGGTTCATTGGAACCATATAAACCCATACCCAGAACCCCCATTAAGAGGAAAATGGAACCTCCTGCGGTGTACAAAATAAACTTTGTAGCTGAGTACAAACGTTTCTTCCCTCCCCACATGGATAGAAGTAGGTAGACAGGAATTAATTCTAACTCCCACATGATAAAAAAAAGTAAAAGATCCCGAGAAGAAAATAACCCTATTTGACCGCTGTACATTGCTAACATGAGGAAATGGAACAATCTTGAATCTCGAGTAACTGGCCAAGCCGCTACGGTAGCTAAAGTAGTGATGAATCCCGTGAGTAAAATGGGTCCTATGGAGAGTCCATCGATTCCCAGTCTCCAGTGAAAATCAAAAAAATTTATCCATTTATAATCCTGTTCTAATTGGATTAATGGATCGTCCAATTGGAAATGATAACAGAATACATAGGCCGTTAGAAGTATTTCTAAGAGACATATACAAATAGTATACCATCGAATCACTTTATTTCCTCTATGAGGAAAAAAGAAAATAAAAGTACCCGCGAATATCGGAAACCCAACAATTATTGTTAACCAAGGAAAATCATTCGTGGTAAAGACAGGATACACTTTGACCAGAAAAACCCCGTACTCGAATTTTTCGAGTACGGGGTTTTGTCGGTAAAGATAAAAAATGGATTCAAGTGGAATTTTCTGGAACGTATCAATAAGCTAGACCCATGCTACGAGTTGTCTCATGCCATAAATAAACTCGGACACTCAAGAAATCCGTTGGACAGGCGGATTCACACCTTTTACAACCTACGCAGTCCTCTGTTCTTGGAGCAGAAGCAATTTGCTTAGCTTTACATCCGTCCCAAGGTATCATTTCTAATACATCCGTGGGGCAGGCTCGTACACATTGAGTACACCCTATACATGTATCATAAATCTTTACTGAATGTGACATTGGATCTATAAATTTTTTTAACATCGTAAATTTTCGATCTAGTTCTAGTAAAGTAGTAAATGAATTAGATATTCTAGACACCAGACGAATCAATGATTTATATTTACCAGAATCAATCTACTTCTTCTGGATTTGCTCATGAAAAAGGGCCAAGATACTTTGATTTAGTACGTTTTATCAAAAAGCATCATATTGTTCCACATACCAATTTTCATTGAATTTGCGGATATTCCCTATTTTTTTTTATATCTTTACTACTATTTATTCAACAAATTCGATTGATTGATACGAGTTGATTTTCGGTTACGATGAATTGATGAAACAATAGCTAATCCAATAGCTGCTTCAGCAGCTGCAATTGCTATCACAAAAATGGAGAAAACGTTTCCTTTTAATTGGCGACTATCAAATAAATCAGAAAATGTTACGAAATTCATATTAACTGCATTTAGTATAAGCTCAAGACACATAAGCGCTCGAACCATATTTCGACTTGTAATCAATCCATAGATACCAATGGATAATAAATAGGCACTCAAAACAAGTACATGTTCGAGCATCATTGGCCAACTCCTCATCAATCTCAATTCATTTCAATATGAACAACAATTTAACCGATTTAATTGACTAAAAAGAAAAAAGTACGTAAGGAAGTTATTATTAATAGATAATAGATGTAACTAAGAGTATTTTCATTTTCAAATTTGCTATATGAACAATAAATAGAATTTAAAGAAAACCCTATTAATTATTAGAATTAGAATTTTTTATTATTTCTAAGTATTTAGTACTGACGAGCCATTGCAATTGCACCTATCAAGGCAACTAAAAGAATTATCGAAATAAGTTCAAATGGAAGAAAAAAATCGGTTGATAAATGAATCCCAATTTGTTGACCATTATTTATCAAGTCCTGCTCTATAATCTGGTTTGATTTCGTAGTCCAAATAATACCGTACCATGACGTATCTGAAATAGTAGTAATTAGTGAAACAAAAATACTTGTACAAACCAGTGAAGTGACTCCATCTCCAACGGTCCAAAAATGGAAGTCGTTGTAATATTCTGAACCATTCATGAACATCACAGCAAAGACAATTAATACGTTTATTGCTCCTACATAAATAAGAAGCTGTGCAGCAGCTACAAAATGGGAGTTCGATGGAATATGGAATAAGGATGTACAAACAAGAACCAATCCCAATGAAAAGGCAGAAAAAATGGGATTCTCGAGTAATACCACTCCTAGACCGCCCACTATAAGTACCAACCCCAAAAAAACTAAAAGAAAATCATGTATTGGCCCAGGTAAATCCATTCTATGTAAAATTAAGAGATAAATTAAGTCGAAATTTTGCATAACCTTATTGACCAAACCAGGAAAAAGAAGTTACCCTATTTTTTTGATACGTTCCTAATTGGATTCAATCCAACGAACGGGTATGGGTTGATATAGATACACTAAATTAATTGAATGAATGGTTAAATACCATTTCTCTATTCGAAAATTTCGTTTTTAAATTGAATTTCTTTATTATTTTTTAATTTATATATATGGATAGGATTATATAATGCATATATTTTCAATCCAAAACAAATCATTATTGTCACCATTTCAGAGTTAGTATTTTTAGTTATTGACCAAGCAAACTGAAAGAAGCTTCGCTATTTCCGATCAACACCTCATCTTAGTAATTGGTAATTGTTCGTGAATCGATCGGGTTACCCGTGATTTTTTGAATTGGAGTCGGATTCCTAATTGTTCGAATTGTGTAATCTCCAATTACTGATATTGGCAAGCGACCTAAAGCAATTTGATTATAATTCAACTCGTGACGATCATAAGTAGAAAGTTCATATTCTTCGGTCATTGATAAACAATTCGTTGGACAATACTCAACGCAGTTACCACAAAATATGCAGATTCCGAAATCAATACTGTAATTAAGCAACCGTTTCTTTCGAATATCAGTTTCCAATTTCCAATCAACGACGGGTAGATCTATAGGGCATACCCGAACACATACCTCACAAGCAATGCATTTATCAAATTCAAAGTGGATTCGACCACGAAAACGTTCTGATGTGATCAATTTTTCATAAGGATATTGAATGGTTACAGGTAAACGATTCACATGGGATAAGGTAATCATAAAACTTTGGCCGATATACCTTGCAGCCCGCACCGTTTGTTGGCCATAATTCATAAACCCAGTTACCATGGAGAACATATCTTAAATATCTATGAATAATTTGATGTTTCTGTCTCTTGTTTGAGAGAAGTTATGAATCTAGAATATCCTGCGCCTTTACAGTGAAAAGAGTTGGGAAGAAGTTGTCAATAATAGATTCCCTAAAGAAATAGGTAAAAGAAATTTCCACCCAAGATTTAATAGTTGGTCCATTCTCATCCTAGGTAAAGTCCATCTTGTTGTGATAGGAATGAACAGGAACAAATAAGCTTTAGCTAATGTAATAAAGATACCAATTGCGGTTCCAAAAACTCCACCCACTTCATTTATCCCGAAAAGCTCGGGAATAGATATGTACGGAATAGAGAGATTCCAGCCGCCCAAATAAAGAACTGTTACAAATAATGAAGAAACTAGTAGATTTAGATAGGAAGCAACATAAAATAAACCAAATTTTATCCCGGAATATTCAGTTTGATAACCTGCTACTAATTCTTCCTCTGCTTCTGGTAAATCAAAGGGCAATCTCTCGCACTCTGCTAGGGAAGAAATGAAAAAAACAGTAAACCCTATAGGTTGGCGCCAGAGATTCCAACCGAAAAAACCATACTTTGACTGCGCCTCAACTATATCAACTGTACTTGAACTGTTAGATAATCATAGTCGGTGATAACATTACTATTTCCATCGCTATTGCAAAACCGTACATGAAACTTAAGCTTCATACGGCTCCTCGATGGCCACAAATAAATCTAAGGACTGCTTCAACATTATCTCGCTATACTTATCTTGCTTGTCGGGTAGATAGATCGGCGAGTCCCCAATTAGACCAATGCAATTCTGTCCGCTATAATAACAAAAAATGCTTCTGAATTGATCTCATACTTTCTAATTTAGGATTCTATTTTTAAATGTATTAAATTAATATGATATGTATAACTAAAAGGAAGAATAAAAAAAAAATTCATTTTAGGTAATTGCATTAATTTATTTCGTTATTATTCAGCATTTATCATATAAAGGGTACTCTAAAAAAAAAAGAATCTATTTTATTTAATATTTAATAAAGGATTATTTCGTTCCCGATAGTAATTTGTTTAATCAGTGGGTAGGAGCATACTCGGGATCGGGATCATGGGGAAGTACTGCTTGATCATTTCTACCAAATTAAAGCCCCACTCGAATTCCTTTTATGTTATGCAGAAATACCCCCTTGGATAACTTACTTACATTATCTCCATTACTAATCCTTTGCGCACCTTGGTATTTCTAACCGTCCACTCATTTTTGTTCAATCCCCAGTATAGTAATACATAAATAGTAAAACTCCATACAGTTGATCTTTTGTACCCGCTTCAAATTATGATGACGAATCAACCAATCTTGGGGTAAGCCCTTCTACTGTCTATTGTATTATATTTACGTCGACTTAATTCTTGTACCTAGGAAATGAGACTCAATCTTTTTACTGCCAATTTCAAAGCTGTTTTGTTTCACTCATATAAACTATCTGGTTTAGTTCATCCCTCCGAATGATGAATCAAAAAAATGAGACTATCTATTCAATTCCATTTTTCCTAGAACGAAAGAAAATGAAAATAAATAGGTAAAAAATCAAATACATGTCCTAACGAATCGCACGTAGAGATATTGATAATACACATGGAGTTAATGGTATTTCATAACTAATCGATTGAGCAGCAGCTCGTAAACCACCTAAAAAAGAATATTTATTATTCGACCCATACCCTGACATAAGAAGCCCAATAGGAGCAATACTGGCAATGGCAATCCATAAAAAAACCCCTATACTGAGATCAGCTAAAACAAGATGATAGCCAAAAGGAAGTACTGAATAACTTAGTAAAATGGATATGACCGCTATAGATGGTCCGAGACTGAATAAACTAAGATCTCCTCTAGATGGGAGAAGGTCTTCTTTGAAAAGTAGTTTTGTACCGTCTGCTAGAGCTTGAAGAATTCCCAAAGGACCCGCGTATTCAGGTCCAATACGTTGTTGTACCCCCGCGGATATTTGTCTTTCTAACCACACAATTACAAGTACCCCTATTATGATTCCCGATACAGGAGTAAAAATAGGAACAAGTAACCAGACGAGCCCATAAACCTCTTTTAAGTATTCCAATCTGGAAAAAGAATTGATAGCTTGTACCTTTGTCGTATCAATTATCATTTCAACGATCAACTTCTCCCATAATAATATCTATACTACCTAGTATTGTCATAATATCAGCCAATTTCATTCTTTTAACTAGCTGGGGGAGAATTTGCAAATTGATAAAACCGGGTGGACGAATTTTCCATCTCCAGGGAAAAACACTCTGATCTCCTATCAAAAAAATTCCCAACTCTCCTTTGGGGGCTTCCACTCTCATATAAAGTTCTTGTTTCGACAATTCAAAAGTGGGCGAGGGCTTTTTACTAATAAATCGATAATCAAAATCATTCCATTGGGAATCCTTTGTTCTCTCAAAGCGCCGTACCTCTAAGTTTTCATAGGGTCCCCCTGGAATTCCTTCCAGGGCTTGTTGAATTATTTTTATAGATTCCGTCATTTCACCGATTCGGACTAAATAACGAGCTAACGAATCTCCTTCTTTTTGCCATTGTACTTCCCAATCAAATTCGTCGTAACACTCATAATGATCAACTTTACGAAGATCCCATTGAATTCCGGAAGCTCGTAGCATCGGTCCCGATAAACCCCAATTTATTGCTTCCTCTCCGCCAATAACGCCCACTCCTTCAACTCGTTCCAAAAAAATGGGATTACGCGTAATAAGCTTTTGATATTCAGTAACTCCTGTTAAAAAATAATCACAGAAATCCAAACATTTATCTATCCAGCCATAAGGTAGATCGGCAGCCACCCCCCCGATACGGAAATAATTATGCATCATTCGCATACCTGTGGCAGATTCGAACAGGTCATAGATGAATTCCCTCTCTCGTAAAATATAGAAGAAAGGAGTCTGCGCGCCGATATCCGCCATAAAAGGACCGAGCCATAACAAATGAGAGGCTATACGACTCAGTTCTAGCATAATTATTCTAATATAGCTCGCTCTTTTTGGTACTTGAATATTTCCCAACTGTTCGGGTCCATTTACCGTTATTGCCTCTGTAAACATAGTAGCTAAATAATCCCAGCGTGTTACATAAGGAAGATATTGTATAATTGTTCGGTTTTCGGCAATTTTTTCCATTCCTCTGTGTAAATAACCCAATATGGGTTCGCAGTCAATAACATCTTCCCCATCTAGAGTAACAATGAGTCGAAGAACACCGTGCATTGATGGGTGGTGAGGACCCATATTGACTATCATGAGGTCTTTTCGTGTAGTTGGTACAGTCATAAAATTTTTCCCGATTCATTATTCCATGAATTGTTGAAAACGAAATTAAATTCATCAAAATTCAAAAATATAATGGAAAATATAATTCATAATTCAAAGTAAAGTATAATTATAATAAAAATAATAAAAAACGAATCTGAAAATGAACTTAACGAGTTTTTGGCTCCCGAATATCCAATTGACTAATTAATTCTTTATAATGTACTCTATTTTTATTTGACAAATAAACCAGCAGCCGTTGACGTTTTCCCAGAATTTTCTGTAGACCTCTCTGAGATAAATGGTCTTTTCTGTGCAATTCCAAATGGGAAGTAAGTCTACGTATCTTATTGGTGAAACTCACTACTTGAAATTCAACGGACCCCTTGTTTTCTTCTTTTTCTTCTTGTGAAATAACGGAAATGGATAATTTTTTTACCATAAAAATAATTCTTCTTCCCTTTTTTTTTTTACAGATATAGATTTTCCTGATCAGTAATAATAATGTAATGCCGGTCATTTTAATTTGTTATACAACATATATAATTGAATTTACAACATATATAATTGAATTTCTTCATAGACTTATCAAAAAAATGAATAAATAATCAACCCAATTTTCCATTTCATTCGGATATGTATACAAAAAGGCGATACGTTGCTAACCCATAAAAAGACGAATTTGGACCTAAGATAAGAAGATTATGACTATTCATTACTATATACATACTCGATATAATTGCTAAGATAAGATTATTGACTCAGTATCATGTACCAGAATGTAATATAACACAAGGCACACGTATATTTGTTTGTCTTTCTTATATACCCGATATCCCACTCGCTTCGTAGAAATGGACCATCAACTAATTCTCAATCGTGGATACATATGTATTCTTGTCATACTGAAACGACTACCATTAGCAGTATCAAACCAATAGCGATTCATACAAGCTAAATCCTCTAATCGATAATTGGGCCAAAGAAACAGTTTGAACTTAATAAATTGATTTGTATCTACATCAAGATGCTTATCCCTATAAAAAAATGGATCACAGTTCTTTGCATTAGTCCCTACTGGGTTTCTATCCCCAACATTGGCATTTCTCGAATTTAAACAAATTAGAATTCGCAATTCTCTACGACGTCTACGAGATAAAATATTTTCAGGAACAACAAAATCATAATGATTTTTATTTCTATCTCTATTCCAAAAAAAGATTTTATGTTGTGCAGTGGATTTATTACGACTCCTCTTATGCACCTGTGAAATAGCTAGGGTTTGGTACATGATAAATTGTCCATCCCATTTTATGGATAGTCGAGTTGGTTCAATAATCAAGAGTCCCCTTTTTAGCAAAATTGAAATACTTATAGCTTTTGGCTTCACCATTACATCTGGACTTAGTTCGTTTCTTTGAATAAGAGATAGAGTCGCTCTCGTTGGATTCTTCCCTCTAAACTTAAGTTTAAGGAGTGAAAAATATGCATTGCTGCTATTTTTTCGTTTTTCTTCAACATCATTATCCCGTTTCATTTGATAATAATCAAATTTTAGTAGGAAGAACTTTAGCTCTGACAGTCTGCCAGTAACTTTAGTTTGGTTTATAGTTTGTTGCCTAATCGATTCCGGAGAATTTTCTTGAACATATTGTTGCTTTTCGTTGATTTGGATTTTTTTATTTTCACTAATGTTTTCATTTATATTTTTTTGTAAAAAAAGCGAGTTGATTGGTATGACCCACGGTTGAATATGATATATTTTATAAAGTAAGATAAATTCTGGGAAAAACCAAAGTTCCGGATTCGATCTCGGCCAATTTAGTATTTCTATTTCTTCTTCTTCATTCATTCCCATCCAATTAACAAGTGGGTTGATTTGTTTATGAATCGCGAGATTCATATTCAAAAGATCTTTCTTACCCATTTTTTTCGTTTTATCAATTATTTGATAATAATTAGTCCGAGTCTTGGTATTTTTTTTAATGGTGGCGCTGGCCCCGCTATCCATATTTGTCCATTTCTCAATGTCGCTCTTTTTTCTAAGACAAAAATTTATTATTCTCCAATCAAAATATTTTCTATCCGTATTTTGGTCCATATCACTTATATAATTACTAAGATCTAGCTCTCCTGTGTAATAAAAAAATTCAGGATTATATGTCTTGTAATTATAGGGAATCCCCCCCGGCTTGTTTTCTTGTAACCGCGATTTATAAATGGATGAGCCCTTCTTATAGTCATAATTAAGGTATTGATTTGCTAAAAGATCATATTTGTAGTTTTTACAAAACTTTTCTTTTTGACTCGGTAATGAATTTACTGCATAATTGTTTTGTTTCTCGTAATGAATTAATTGGTCTTTTTCAGATGAATCAAAATTTGTCGAGTTTTTCTTTTGAACCATCAAACTTTGATTAATTCTATTTCGCCATTTTTGCGCTAATAATCCAGACCATATAGGCTGAGGTAAATTGTATTGATAGTGATCATTCCCCATTAACCAGCTTTTCCATTCATTCATTCCAAAATTGTGAAGTTTCTTATGCCTTGATTCGGAATTAAATATTTCCTTTTTTACGAATAAATCTTTTATTCTATACTTAATAAAGGGAGTTGTTCCATCATATTGAAATATGTATTTCAAGTGATGCGAGTTGATAGCTTGGGTTTGTGATAATTTGTAAAATACATATGCCTGTGACAAAGAAGAGTGATCACGGTGTGAATTCATAAAAAATTTATTTTTATTTGTTTTGTAACTATATTTATATTTATCAGCAATTTGTTGTGTTAATTTAAGTAAAATTTGTACATTGATGCTGGTGCTTCCGATAATATTTTTGATACGTAAAATAATGATACGTAAAAAGATATCTATGTATATCCTTTCAATAAAAAATTTCATAAAAAAACAGCGAGATTTACGTATTAGTCGAGCCCCTCTTCTTTTTAATATCTGCCAAACCTTTTTCGGCGATTCGAATCTTTTATTATCCCAACTTGTTTGGTTAGGGCCAATGTTTATACCCACAGTTATAAGTAGGTTTTTCTCGTCTTTTTTTATTTTTTTTATTTTGTCAAGTTCATTTCTGGTTGCACTTATCTTATAAGCCAGATCCTTCATCCTTTTTTCTGCCGGTGAATCATTTTTCGAATCCCTCGATCTAATTAGAATGGACGATTCAGAAATCGTCTGATTACTCTTTTGATTACTTATTATCAATTTTTGTTTATTTCTATTTAAATTCGATTCATCTACTTCCCTCAATCCAAATAAGTAAATTGGACTTACTTTTTCAAACTCTTGCATTCTGTTTTTTATAAATTGAACTATTTTTAGAACCCATATAGGTTTTTCTTTTGAGACTTTTCGACGTTTTTTTCGAAACTGTTTGAAAATAGGTTTCAAAAGGGAAATTCGTTTTCGGGGAGAACCAAAGGGGAGTTCAGCTTCCATTCCAAAAACTGTTAAAAAACAAGAGGAATACTCTTGCTTTTTCTTAGATCTGGATCTGTGCCGCGATTTCAGATGGAAAGGACATACGATCTTTATCTGTATACCTCTGATGAACCAATCCAAAGGCAATCCTGGTAATTCAACACCGTCAAAGTTGCAGTAAATATGTCTTTCCCTCCTCCAATCTTCCCAATCCTTGGACCACTCGGGCGATTCAGATAATAGCACACGTACCATATTTTTGACTATTATCAACGAGGGGCCTACTATATATTTTCTAATAATTGATTGAATTAGTAATAGGGACCCCCTTTTTATGAAACCACGTGATTGATTTTCCCAAGCAACTTTGACGCGTTTACGTGCAATCTCCCTGTATTCTTCATCCTCTTCTTTTATTTTCGCCTTTTCCTCCTTTGTCATTTTTACCTCCTTCCCCAACCAATCACTAAAGAATACAGTCAATGTTCTGAAAATTCGGGAAACATCCAAATAAAAAAATTTGTATATGTTGTCCAAAAAAAGTGGGGATTCCGCATCTGGTTGAAGCACTGACCCAGAAGTAAATGTTTTACGTCTTTGAGCACGCACAGATCCTTTGATTAGATTTCGACGAAAATTTACTACGTCAGTAAAACGTCTAGACCAAATTTGTTCTCCTCGCTTAAAAAACTCTTTATACTCTTTCAAATTTAAAGGGATTATAAATTTTGCCCTTTTATTAACAAGGGCCCGGTCTGCGCTTGGTTCCTTAGCTTCGTGTGTCAGATTATCAATCAATTTGTATGACCATCGAGGGACTTTTTTTTTTATTTCATTTTTTTTTTTTCTAATTTGAATCGATGCTTTTGTTATCGAATATGTTCTAATTGCGTCGTATAAATATTTCGATTTTTTTTTTGAATCAAGTCTTCCGTTTTCTGAAAATAAATAAAGTCCTTTAAAATTAGCAGCTGATTTCCCGTCCAAATCATTTAATGTATCTATTGTCTCTTCAAATTCTACGTAATCGGTAGAAAAGATATCATGAAGTTTATTTATCCAAAGAGTTTCTTTTGAATCTTTTATGAAAGTTCTTGAATCATCATTCATGCTTGAACGTAAATCCAACTTTTTGATTATTCCACGATGGGATCCCTTCAAAAGAGGATCATACATTTTAGGCAAGTATTTTTGTTTAGTCTTATCATTGCACAATCGAGTTCTTTTTTCGAGTACATCCATAGCAAGAGAACCCCTGTCTAGAGCTTCAATTCGATTGATAAGCTCATTG